ATGAATCTAAGTGGAATAAGCAAAGTGGATTCCTTGTTGGTTAGTCGAGTTCCAATGAAAACCACACAATTGAAGGAAATGTCCGAATTTGCTATTTAGAAAATCAATAAACTAAGGTTTTGTCGTTCTAGATATCGGATTCAACGGAAACAATTACAGCAGTAGGGGGGGGGAAATCAAAAAACAAGTCGAGCAAAATTATACAAAGTTATATATAAGTTGCTACCCCCCCCCTTAGTCTTTCTTTAATTGAATTTCGTTTGATTAGACGGAAGTTACTTAAAAACTTCCGCTTTCTTTAAAAGATTCTGAACAGTTCCTGTGGGTTGAGCACCTTTTTCAAGGAAATATAGAATAAGAGGAACGTTTAAATAAGTTTGATTCTTCATTGGATCATAAAACCCCACTTTTCTAAGATCTTTTCCTTCTCTTCGGGATCGAACATCAATTGCAACGATTCGATAGACGGCTCATTGGGATAAATGTAGATGACCAACACTCCCCCTAGAACCGTATAGGAAGTTTTCTCCTCGTACGGCTCGAGAAAAATGATTTGCTTCGAAGTTTTATCTATGTATGCAATTCTAATAAATTAAATGACAAATGGGCCTAGAAAATCAATTAGACTCTGATTTCAGTCTTTTTTCCTTCCTGAAAATGAAAAAGAAACCATTCGTACTCATAACTCAAGTTGGATAACTCTCAAATAGCTCAAAGGAAAAATCTTTAGTCACTTTCATTTATTGAGTGGTCTTTAACCCCTTTTGTTTGTCTTTTGTCTCGTTTCAAATTCTATTTGGATTCTTTAGTCTGATCCAATTAGTGAGACTATCGAGACAATTAAAAAGGTCTTTCCTTGTTCTTAGATCCTTTATCCTTATTTTAAATCATTGGGTTTAGACATTACTTCGGTGCTTCTTAATCCTTTCAAAGTGGCAGCAACATACCCCTTTTTTGATTTCTTTCTATCAAAGAATCCTACGGACAGTTGATTCACGTGTGATACACTTTGAATCGAAAAAGTTTCCTAAATTCTAACAAGTCTTGCTTTTGAATTGGAAACTTGCTCGAATTGGATCCTTTCGATTTCTATATATGGAAGATACGTTTACGAAGTTGTTATGATTAATTGGCATTAACCCTAGATCCTTGCCCCCGAGAAATGAATTAATCCTTTCTACTCGAGCTTCATCGTGGACTATTTACAACCCAACAAAAAATCGAGTGTAACAGAACAAACAATGTCGAGCCAAGAGCACTCTCATCCTTAGATAAATCGAAAATGGTGGATGGAAAAATCCACAACGGATCGTGTCCTTCAAGTCGCACGTTGCTTTCTACCACATCGTTTCAAACGAAGTTTTAACATAATATTCCTATAATTTGGAACCGGTATGGAATTGATTCAATTATGGAATCATGAATAGTCATTGGTTCAGTTGTACATAGACATCGTAATCTAGGCTTTTTCTTCTATATATGATAATATGATATGAAACGATTTTTCTGAAAAAGTCTTAGCAAGACAGCATCTTTCACATACATAAATAATATATAGATAATATAGATAATAGCAAGAAATCGAAATATATAAACGAATAACTCTTTTAATCTGCATCTTCAAGTGACTCAACAGGATAGATTAAACGATTTCCTACTTTTTGAGTACCAAATAAAGATTCCACTTACAAGCAATCATTAAAAATATTTAATAAAAATAGTTCTAATTGAAATTGAAAAAGTTTCCTATTTAGACATCATTATTTAATTTGATTATTTAATTTGAAGAAAATTGGACAATAAGCATGACGTTTGATCTTCATAGGAAGATAAGTCTTTCTTTTTGAATTGACTCATCACTTTTAAATAGATAAAAGAAAAACGAAATCCAATTTTTTTTCATGAGATGGATAAAAAAATGATCTAAGTTCAGATTTGAATCTTTATTCTTTTCGTCTGATTACGAAAATCAAATTACGAAAATCAAAAAAATAAGGAGGGTTTTTCGTATCTATCAGATAGACTGAAGAGTTGTCACTGTTATAGATATTCTATTCTATAATATAGAATTTAAATAATTTAAGGTATCAAAAACCTTTTTCACAAAAACCGAAAAATTATTGTCATTGAAATAGAACGATACATACCATATAAGCGAAATATTTCCTCATTTTATATATTTTAGATGATATATATCTATAGATTTTGTTTAACATGGGATTAAGTAATATTTCACAATAATCGACTCTTATCATAAAGTGAATAAAAGAGTGATAGGGGAAATCACCCCTGCCTCAATTGTTCTGTAGATTTCCTTTTTACTTAGAACCAAAGACGAAATACCTAAATAAAATGAGATTCAAAGAAAATATATCGGCTCCATAACATATTTCTATATGATATGTAACTTGATCATTTGTTAATGAGATTCGAACAGACACAGATATTAAAATAAATACGGATTTACTCCTATCCACTGACTTACTTCTTTCTATAGTCATAATGGAGCATAAAAAAATGGATATGTACTGGGACGGAAGGATTCGAACCTCCGAATGGCGGGACCAAAACCCGTTGCCTTACCACTTGGCCACGCCCCATTTCAATTTCTAATCTACACTAAGAAACAATAATATTGGTATTGGTTGTTTGTCAACTCCAGTCCAAATATCTATATATCTATAGAATAGATTGGTACTAGGATTTTGATACATATAGATATAGAATTCAACTTAATTTATTGATCATTACATAGAATTCAATTAAGATATTGTATGAAAGTATGATTTCTTCTATTCTCCTTTGAGAATTGGAGGATTTTTGATTGGGTGGGTTCAAAGAAAAAGAAGGATTTTTTGTCTACCTTACTTACTTTCTTCCTTGTTCCTTATATCAAAAACTCAATCAAAATGCAATTATCTCCAAGAACAAAATGTCTGTTATGCTTAATATCGTTAGTTTGATCTGTATTAATTCTGCCCTTTATTCGAGTAGTTTTTTCTTCGGCAAATTGCCTGAAGCGTATGCTTTTTTGAATCCAATCGTAGATGTTATGCCAGTCATACCTGTGCTTTTTTTTCTCTTAGCTTTTGTTTGGCAAGCTGCTGTAAGTTTTCGATGAGATCCTTAATAATATAATAATATCTTAGCATGATTTCTTCGAGAAAAATTCTAACAATTGAGAAAATCAGATAAGTTTTAGAGTATGAATCCTAGATTAGCACACTGAAATTCTTGGATAGTCACCATAAATCCGGCTTACCCCCATTTCCTCATTTTTGACCCCCTTTCCTGTGAAAGACCCTAACCCCATTAGGGTCTCCCACAATATCGAATTTGGATATGAAAGAAGTTTTTGATAATGAAAAACAAATGAATTTGTGACAATTCATGAAAAAAAAACCTGATTTCGTGGTGTCAAAATAGGATATGTGGTAGAAAAATGGAAGATCTATTCTCTTTTTTTTTTTCCAAAAAATCATCTTGGAGATTGTGTAATGCTTACTCTGAAACTCTTCGTTTATACCGTAGTAATATTTTTTGTTTCTCTCTTTATCTTTGGATTCCTATCTAATGATCCGGGGCGTAATCCTGGACGTGAAGAATAAAATCCAAAAGGTTTTCCTTGGGAAATTTTCCAATTTTCTTAGGATTTTATCTATTCCACACGCTTAACTAAGATTTTCAAAATTGAAAAATAAAATAAAGCAAGTCATTAACGGAAACGGAAAGAGAGGGATTCGAACCCTCGGTACAAATAACTCGTACAACGGATTAGCAATCCGACGCTTTAGTCCACTCAGCCATCTCTCCCAATTGCAAAAGATAATTACTACATTACACATAATGTAAGGAGTCTTTCTCTCTCTTTTTTCTCTATTCTAAACTAAAAGAGGGGCTCGAGCCCGCCACTAATCGAACTAAAGAAAAATAAGGAAGACCTCCTTGTGTTGATTTTGTTCGAAAGGCCCTTGTTATTCTGATGGCCTGGCCTGGTCAGTACCTAGCCGGGCCTTTTTTTTTGTTCTAACGAATTATAGATAAATAATGATTTATCTGATATCTGATTTGAAAACACAAATATTTTTTTTATTATTTTTTATTATATTATTATATTCAATTGAATATTTTATATTCAAGCAACAACAAAAAGAATAAAAACTGTTTCCATTTTTTTTCTTGTTATATTTTATTTCATTTTCCGAACTAAAAAAGAAACTATAGATTCTGGACAATGCATTTTTCTGTTATGATTGTAGTGTTTTTTTTCGATCTGTATTTATCTTCTTTCAGCAAAAAAGAAAACTTTAGTTATTTAATTGAAATTAAATGAAGCCTCTTTTCCGAATCTCATTAAATTTTTATCTACCCACGAAAAAGTTCAACACTCCAAGTTTGATGATTCTTTAATGATCCTATCTTGATCATGCTCAATTATCTTGTTCGACAAAAGCTCCATTTGTATACAATAATCATATTGTAGCGGGTATAGTTTAGTGGTAAAAGTGTGATTCGTTCTATTAGCCCTTTAATAGTTAAAGGGTCTTTCGGTTTTATTCATATTCCGATCAAAAACTTTATTTCTTAAAAGGATTTAATCCTTTACCTCTCAATGATAAAGTCGAGAAAAAAATACACATTCTCGTGATTTGTATCCATGAGTCACTTATAAATTGAAAAGTTGGATTATGAAATTGCGAAACATAATTTTTGAATTGGATCAAGACTTCCAATTGAATAAGTATGAGTAAAGGATCCATGGCTGAAGATAAAAAGTCAATTTCCAATCGTAACTAAATCTTCCATTTTTTTTTGGATGTCTAAAGAAAGAAATTGAAGCAAAATAGCTATTCAACCATGTCTTTGGTTTACTAGAGACATCGCCATATTGTTTTAGCTCGGTGGAAACAAAATCCTTTTCCTTAGGATCCTCTCAAATAGAAATAGAGAACGAAGTAACTAGAAAGATTGTTAGAATCACCTTCTTCTAGAAGGATCAT